AAGATTCAGCAGCTACCGCCGCCCCTGCTTCTTCAGGTGGAACTCCGGGTTGCGGAGTTACTCGGAATGCTGCCAAGATATCAGTATCCTTGGTTTCATATTCAGGAGTATAATAAGTCAATTTATACTCTTTAACACCAGCTTTGAATCCAACACTTGCTTTAGTCTCTGTTTGTGGTGACATAAGTCCCTCCCTACAAGTCATGAATTTAGAATTCTTGCAATAAAACAAAACAACAAGGTCTACTCGACATAAATTAGGAATAGATTTAATTAACCTTTTTCACAGGAATCTTTCACAAAATTATCAACTAATCAGAATGATTCTTTATTAGACCATGATATTTGATTCGCCAAATACATCATTATTGTATATTCTTTCATATGTATAGCGCAACCTAATACTTCTTTTTCAAGTTTTGAATCTTTGACTTTTTATAAATCCAAATATTTAATATTAAAATATTAATAAAATCACTCTTGACAGTAATATATGTTGTATATGTAAATCCTAGATATGACAATATGCGGAATTGATCCAAAAACAAGGGGGGTTGATAAAGGGATGAATAAGTGGGACGCATAACCGGATATGCTAAAATGAAAATACGAAAAAAAAAAAAAAAAGGCTAATGAGATCGAAATAATGAATCATAACTAGAGTTCCGTTTCGAATTCGCTAGATAAAACAAAGTCTTGCCTATTCTATTATGATAAATAAATCAAAGACTTTCCGCAAAAATTTTTTTTTATTCATATATTTTTTATTTTAAAACTAGGTTTCAGTTAGTTGAGCTTGAAAATGACTATTCCTTCATTGAATAAGTAAAAAATTTTATTCCGCATTCCCTTGGGTGGTACCAACGAAATCGAGTGCTTACTCCCATTTTTTATTGAATTAACCGATGAATTTGCTATCGAAGATTTTTTCTGTATTCGAAAAATTTCGCAACAAAATTTAACATATTTTTTTTATTATGAGAATAAATCCTACTACTTCGGATCCAGAGGTTTCGATACGTGAAAAAAAAAACCTGGGACGTATCGCCCAAATCATTGGTCCGGTACTGGATGTAGCTTTTCCCCCGGGCAAAATGCCTAATATTTACAATGCTCTGGTGGTTAAGGGTCGAGATACTCTTGGTCAAGAAATTAATGTGACTTGTGAAGTACAGCAATTATTAGGAAATAATCGAGTTAGAGCTGTAGCTATGAGTGCGACAGAGGGTTTAAAGAGAGGAATGGACGTGGTTGATATGGGAAATCCTCTAAGTGTTCCAGTCGGCGGAGCAACTCTAGGACGAATTTTCAACGTGCTTGGGGAACCCGTTGATAATTTAGGTCCTGTCGATACTCGCACAACATCTCCTATCCATAAATCCGCGCCTGCTTTTATACAATTAGATACAAAATTATCGATTTTTGAAACAGGAATTAAAGTAGTAGATCTTTTGGCCCCTTATCGTCGTGGGGGAAAAATCGGACTATTCGGTGGGGCTGGCGTGGGTAAAACAGTACTAATTATGGAATTGATCAACAACATTGCCAAAGCTCATGGTGGTGTATCCGTATTTGGTGGAGTAGGCGAACGGACTCGTGAAGGAAATGATCTTTACATGGAAATGAAAGAATCTGGAGTCATTAATGAACAAAATCTTGCGGAATCTAAAGTGGCCCTAGTCTATGGTCAGATGAATGAACCGCCAGGAGCTCGTATGAGAGTTGGTCTGACTGCCTTAACTATGGCAGAATATTTCCGAGATGTTAATGAGCAAGACGTACTTCTATTTATCGACAATATCTTCCGTTTCGTACAAGCAGGATCCGAGGTATCCGCTTTATTGGGTAGAATGCCTTCTGCTGTGGGTTATCAACCCACCCTTAGTACCGAAATGGGTACTTTACAAGAAAGAATTACTTCTACGAAAAAAGGGTCCATAACCTCTATTCAAGCAGTTTATGTACCTGCAGACGATTTGACTGACCCCGCTCCTGCCACCACATTTGCACATTTAGATGCGACTACCGTACTATCAAGAGGATTAGCTGCCAAAGGTATCTATCCAGCGGTAGATCCTTTAGATTCAACGTCAACTATGCTACAACCTCGAATCGTCGGCGAGGAACATTATGAAACTGCGCAACAAGTCAAGCAAACTTTACAACGTTACAAGGAGCTTCAGGACATTATAGCTATCCTGGGGTTGGACGAATTATCCGAAGAGGATCGCTTAACCGTAGCAAGAGCACGAAAAATTGAGCGTTTCTTATCACAACCCTTTTTCGTAGCAGAAGTATTTACAGGTTCTCCGGGAAAATATGTTGGTCTAGCGGAAACAATTAGAGGGTTTAAATTGATCCTTTCCGGAGAATTTGATTCTCTTCCTGAACAGGCCTTTTACTTAGTGGGTAACATCGATGAAGCTACTGCGAAGGCTACGAACTTAGAAATGGAGAGTAAATTGAAGAAATGACCTTAAATCTTTGTGTACTGACTCCG